ATGCAACGATGACTCTTTTCAACTAATCATAAGGACATTGGTACATTATACTTTATTTTTGGAGCTTGAGCAGGAATAACAGGAACTTCTTTAAGGCTTTTAATTCGAGCAGAACTTGGACAACCAGGAACCCTGATTGGAAATGATCAAATTTATAACGTAATTGTTACAGCCCATGCCTTCATTATAATTTTTTTCATGGTAATGCCTATTATAATTGGAGGATTTGGAAATTGGCTAGTCCCCCTAATATTAGGAGCCCCAGATATAGCTTTTCCACGAATAAATAACATAAGATTTTGACTTCTACCCCCTTCGCTTACCCTTCTTCTTTCCAGAGGAATAGTTGAAAGAGGCGTAGGTACAGGATGAACTGTATACCCCCCTCTTGCCAGAGGATTAGGCCATGCAGGAGCCTCTGTAGATCTAGCCATCTTCTCTCTCCACTTAGCAGGTGTTTCCTCTATTTTAGGAGCAGTAAATTTTATTACAACAGTAATCAACATACGAGCCCCAGGAATAACAATAGATCAAACCCCTCTTTTTGTTTGAGCAGTATTTTTAACTGCAATTTTACTTCTACTATCTCTCCCAGTTCTAGCAGGAGCCATTACAATACTACTTACTGACCGTAATTTAAATACCTCATTCTTTGACCCTGCCGGAGGAGGAGATCCAATTCTATATCAACATTTATTTTGATTCTTCGGTCATCCAGAAGTTTATATTTTAATCCTACCAGCTTTCGGCATGATTTCTCATATCGTAAGGCAAGAAGCAGGGAAAAAAGAATCTTTTGGAACTCTAGGAATAATTTATGCTATAATAGCAATTGGTATCCTAGGCTTTGTAGTATGAGCCCATCATATATTCACAGTTGGCATGGACGTAGACACTCGAGCCTATTTCACCTCAGCAACTATAATTATTGCTGTACCTACTGGTATTAAAATCTTTAGTTGATTAGCGACTTTACATGGTACTCAGTTTACTTATAGACCATCCTTAATTTGAGCTTTAGGATTCATCTTCTTATTTACAATGGGAGGCTTGACTGGAGTTGTTTTAGCAAACTCTTCTATTGATATTATTCTACACGATACTTACTATGTAGTAGCTCACTTCCACTACGTATTATCAATAGGAGCTGTATTTGGTATTTTCGCAGGAATCGCTCATTGATTCCCCTTATTTACAGGATTGTCTCTTTACCCATTTTGATTAAAAATCCATTTTACAACTATATTTATTGGAGTAAATCTTACATTCTTCCCCCAGCACTTTTTAGGGTTAAATGGAATACCTCGACGATATTCCGACTACCCTGATGCATACACCACATGAAACGTAGTTTCTTCAATTGGATCTACTATCTCCTTAATTGCTGTATTAGGATTCGTAATTGTAATCTGAGAAGCATTTACATCTAAGCGGCCAGCTATATTCTCCCTATTCCTTCCAACATCAATTGAATGACAGCATAATTACCCACCCGCTGATCACAGATTCTCGGAAGTCCCTCTAATTACTAACTATCTAAAATGGCAGATCATTGCATAGGATTTAAGCTCCTAATAGGAAAATCCCTTTTCTTTTAGAAAAATGGCAACCTGAACCGCTTTAAACTTTCAAGACGCAGCTTCCCCACTTATAGAGCAACTAATCTTCTTCCACGACCACGCAATATTAGTGCTAATCCTTATTACTACTTTAGTAGGATTTATACTTTCATCTTTATTTTTTAACTCGTTTACAAACCGATTCTTACTGGAACATCAAGCTATTGAAACTGCTTGAACTATCCTCCCTGCCGTTATCTTAATCTTTATTGCCTTTCCATCACTTCGACTTCTCTACTTATTAGACGAAGTAAATAACCCTAATGTCACATTAAAAGTTATTGGTCATCAATGGTACTGAAGATACGAATATTCAGATTTTGCTCAAGTAGAATTTGACTCTTATATAATCCCGAGAGAAGAGATAGAAAATGCCGGTTTCCGATTACTAGATGTAGATAACCGAACAATTTTACCAATAAATACTCAAATTCGAGCACTGATTACCGCAGCAGATGTAATTCACTCTTGAACTGTGCCCGCCCTAGGAGTCAAAGTAGACGCAGTCCCAGGCCGAATAAATCAGTTAAGATTTCAAATGAACCGACCAGGATTATTTTATGGTCAATGCTCAGAAATTTGCGGAGCAAATCACAGATTTATGCCTATTGTAATTGAAAGAACTTCAATTAAATCTTTCCTTAACTGAATCTTTGAACATAAAGAAGACTCTTCATTAGATGACCGAAAGATAAGTGTAGGACTTTTAATCCTATTATGGTACAAACTACCTCTAATGATATTAAAATTAGTTAAAGCATAACGTAGGCTTGTCAAGCCTAAATTATTAAAATATAATATTTTAAAATTCCACAAATAGCCCCCTTATTATGACTCAACTTATACGTATTTTTTTCAGCCGTATTCATTTTAACTATTATTTTAATTTTTTTTATGAAGCCCCCAATTAAAATTGAAGCCCCTTCTATTAAAACAGAAAAATTAACACAAAATTGAAAATGATAACAAACCTATTCTCTAGATTCGACCCCCTATCAAGCATTAGTAACCTACCTTTAAATTGAATCTCTACTCTATTAGGGTTAATGTTCATTCCTTATCTATTTTGAGCTATACCTTCTCGAGCCTCTCTGATATGATCTTCTCTAATAATAACTTTACATAAAGAATTTAAAATCCTTCTTGGACCCACTAATCTAGGAGGAACTTTAATCTTCAACTCACTATTTAGACTTATTATATTTAATAATTTTTTAGGATTAATACCTTATATTTTCACTAGAACTAGGCACTTAGCAATAACTTTATCTTTAGCTCTACCTCTTTGGTTAACTTCAATAGTTTTCGGCTGAATTAATCACACTAAACACATATTCGCTCATCTAGTTCCAGCCGGAACACCTGGACCTCTAACCCCCCTAATAGTTCTAATTGAAACAGTAAGAAATATTATTCGACCAGGAACATTAGCTATTCGATTAGCTGCTAATATAATTGCCGGCCACCTCTTACTTACTCTCCTAGGCAATACAGGATCTAATCTCTCAAAAACTCTCCTTTCATTCTTACTTTTATCCCAAATCTTACTTTTAATTTTAGAATCAGCCGTTGCCATTATTCAATCTTATGTATTTGCAGCCCTAACGACTCTATACACAAGGGAAGTTAACTAATGCAAAAACACGGATATCATGCCTACCACCTAGTAGATATAAGACCTTGACCTCTCACAGGATCTATCAGAGCTATAATATTAACAACAGGTTTAGTTAAATGATTTCATCAACTAAATCCAGACCTTTTAATATTAGGATTAGTTACCACGCTCTTAACTATAATTCAATGATGACGAGACATTACTCGAGAAGCCACTTACCAAGGCCAACACACCATAAAAGTAATAAACGGACTTCGATGAGGAATAATCTTATTCATTACCTCAGAAGTATTATTCTTCTTTTCTTTTTTTTGAGCTTTCTTCCATAGAAGACTTTCACCAGCTATTGATCTTGGTACCTGTTGACCCCCTGCCGGAATTCAAGCTTTCAACCCCTTTCAAATTCCTTTACTAAACACAGCCATCTTATTAACATCGGGTGCCACAGTAACTTGAGCCCATCACGCTATTTTAAGATCTAATTTTTCACAAGCAATCCAAAGCTTAGCTCTTACTGTATTTTTAGGAATATACTTTACAGCTCTACAGGCTCTTGAATATTATGAAGCCCCATTTACCATTGCAGACTCAGTTTATGGAGCTACATTTTTCGTGGCCACCGGATTCCACGGCCTACATGTAATTATTGGCTCTATATTCTTACTAGTAACTCTTTATCGACTATATATGTGTCACTTTTCTGCTAATCACCACCTAGGATTTGAGTCGGCCGCCTGATATTGACACTTTGTCGACGTAGTCTGATTATTCCTATATATCTCAATCTACTGATGAGGAAGGTAACTTACTTTTCTAGTATATAAGTACAATTGACTTCCAATCAATAAGACTGGTCTTACCAGGAAAAGTAATTCTTATTATACTAATAATAATTTTATTTACATTAATTTTATCAACAATTGTTATATTCATCTCCTCAATTTTAGCTAAAAAAACGATCACTGATCGAGAAAAATGTTCTCCATTTGAATGTGGTTTTGATCCAAAAGGAGCCGGCCGGCTCCCATTCTCCCTGCGATTTTTCCTAATTGCAATTATTTTTCTTATTTTTGATGTAGAAATCACACTTTTATTTCCTTTAGTGAAAACTTTTAAAGCAACTCTCACTGAGACATGAATCATTACAGGAACTTTCTTTCTATTAATCCTGTTAATTGGACTTTACCACGAATGAAACCAAGGTGCACTAGATTGGTCTACTTAACACGAGATGATAGTCAAAGATGATAACTGCCTTGCACGTAGTGGGTGCTAAAATTAGCTCATCTTGGTTAGAAAGCGAACTTATTGCCCCTAGTTTCGACCTAGGTCTTGGTAAATTTTATTACCTCCAACCAAAATTAGTTAAAACCAAAAAGAGGTATTTCACTGTTAATGGAATTATTGAACATAGTTCTAACTAAGAGATAATATGTAAGAAAAGAAGCTTCTAACTTCAATTTCAGGCAGTTTAATTCTGTCTTTATCTCTGTTTTTATAGTGTAAATAACACACTACATTTTCATTGTAGAGCTAAAGGTATACTCCCTTTAAAAACACCTAAGGATACTAGTATCTCCCTTACAGCTTCAATGTAATGCTCTTCATAAGCTACCTAAGTTTAAAATATTGAAAGTAGACCTGCTCTTCAAACTAACATTATTAATAAATAAACTTTAATTCTATTTTCTTGTATAACTTGAAGAACTTTTCTTAAGTTTCTCAAAATATAATAAAGACCCTGTCCACCTCTATACTCAGACCACCCTCTATCAAATACTTGATGATAAAAGAAACCTAACCGCAACCTTCCAGGTCTAACTCCTAATGTAGATAGAAAAGGTAGAAATCATATTGATCCTGCATAGACTCTAATTCTGTACAACCCTAAGGATTTTAAACCACAATTTTCGGCCACTATATTTAGAGTATAACCAATATACCCCCCAACAATAGTTACAAATAATACTAACATTTTAAACATTGGAGATAAACAAATTATAAAATTTACGGGAAAAATTAACCAAGAAAGTACAGCCCCCCTTACGACAGCTCCAAATCTCAAAATAATCATCGGGCTTGTTATTAAAACATCTTCATCCGTAACGGAGGACGCACAACCCATATTCATAGGACCACTTACTCTATAATACAAAACACGGAATCTATACCTAACAGTTAGACCTGTTGCAACAGCATATATAAACAAACAAATAATATTTAAAGGACCCATAAAAGCAACCTCTAAGATTAAATCTTTAGAATAAAATCCAGCCAGAAAAGGGATTCCGCACAAAGACAAATTAGCTAAATTCAAAAGAGTAGTTCTCAAAGGTATTAAACTAACTAAACTTCCCATAGTTCGGATATCTTGCCTCCCCCTAACATTATGAATAATTGAACCCGCACACATAAAAAGTAAAGCCTTAAACAAAGCGTGTGTTAATAAGTGAAAAAACGCCAAAATTGCCCAACCCATCCCTAAAATTCTAACTATCACCCCCAATTGACTTAAAGTAGATAAAGCAATAATTTTTTTTAAATCTGTCTCAAAATTAGCCCCTAAACCTGCTATAAATATAGTTATGCAGCCCACTAACAATAAAATATCTCTAATAATTGTCCCAACCAACCTAGGCCTAAACCGGATCAATAAATAAATCCCAGCTGTTACTAAAGTAGAAGAATGTACTAACGCAGAAACCGGAGTAGGAGCAGCCATAGCAGCAGGTAACCAAGCAGAAAATGGGATCTGAGCCCTCTTAGTTATTGCAGCAACCACAATCAACCATAAAACTAAACTTCCTTTTAAAGAATCTGAACCTACACTAAAAATAAAATTTCACCCACCCAAATCTATTATTACTCCAATTCTTAATAAAATAGCTACATCTCCTACCCGGTTAGACAAAGCTGTTAACATCCCAGCCCTCGCTGACTTTTCATTTTGATAATAAATAACCAAAGCATAAGAAACTAACCCTAATCCATCTCAACCAAGTAAAATTCTAATTAAATTAGGACTCAAGATTAAAAACAATATAGAAGCAACAAACCCTAACACAATATAAAGAAAACGCCTAATATTAGGGTCTCCTATTATATAACCTCCGCTGTAAAACAAAACTATAGAAGAGATTAAACAAACGAAAGACATAAATATTAAAGATATCCAATCAAAAATTAAAGACATCTCAATCCTAACCCCATTATAACTAACTAGCTCTCACTCCATATAATAACATAATCCCCTCTTTAGAAATGTTAAAGAACACCCAATTCTTAAACAAGCAACTCTTAACAAAAAAACTATTCTACTCTCAGCTATTTTAATATTTCATAACACTGCTTAAAATACAACTATATCTTCGGCTCCACAAACCAATATTTTTCTTAAACTATTCAAGCTTAAGCTATTAATATATACCCCACTAAAATTAAAGCATTTAATGGCAACCAATGAAGCATTAATACTAAATACTCCCGAACTTCTCCAGAACAACAAGAAAATACTGAAACAAAATACTTTCCATGTTGCCTTAAAGAAAAAAGATATAAAGTATATGCTGCCCTAAAAAAAGAAATTAAAGCTAAACAACCTATTCTCACTTTAGACCAGGATACAACTCTAATAATTAACCTAACTTCCCCTAAAAGATTTAATGTAGGAGGGGCTGCTATATTTCCAGCTCTAAGAGCAAACCATCAAAGAGCTAACGTAGGCATAAAAGTTAAAAGACCTTTCCCCACTAATAAACTCCGTCTACCTAACCGCTCATAACTTATATTAGCTAAACAAAAGAGACCTGATGAACATAACCCATGTCCAACTATAACTACAACTGCTCCTACCAAGCCCCATCAACTACAAAGTATTAAACCACATAAAACTAAACTCATATGAGCAACAGAAGAATAAGCAATTAAAGACTTCATATCTCCTTGCCGTAAACAAATCAATCTAACAGCAAACCCTCCTACTAGCCCTAAACTAATCCACAACCAAACTAGATCTATAGCAACCTCTAAAAAAATAGGACAGACACGGATTAAACCATAACCCCCTAATTTTAATAAAACACCAGCTAAAATTATAGATCCTGCAACAGGAGCCTCTACATGAGCCTTAGGTAACCATAAATGTACTAAAAATATAGGCAATTTAACAATAAAAGCTATTACCCTACAGATGTATCAAACTATTATTTGACTTTTACCTAAAGTAACAGACACTCCTAACCTTATAATCAAAGAACCTTCTATCGTGTAAAGACTTAAAAAAGAAATTAATAAAGGAAGAGAAGCAAATAAGGTATAAAACAGTATATAAACCCCTGCCTGCAACCGTTCAGGCTGATATCCTCAACCTAAAATTAAAATTAAAGTAGGAATTAGTGAACTCTCAAAGCACACATAAAATAAAATATAGTCTAAACAAGAAAAAGTTAAAATTAAAGTAACTAACAGTAAAAGATTAACAACTAAGAAAAGATTTACATGCGTACCAACTTTTTTTACGCCCTCTCTGGCTCCCAATACTAAAGCCATAATTCAGATACTAAGTAAAATTAAAATGTAACCAACCCTATCAACTCCAAACCCATAACCAAAATGAAATAAACCGAAATTTCTTAATCTTATTAAACCAAATAAGAAACAAACCAAGAAAAGAGAAAGCTGCACAGATAACCAACTATTTAAAGACAAAGTTATTAACAAAACTATAAAGATAAACTTTAACACCCTAAAATACTTAATCTATTAAAAGAATCATTACCATGTCTACGAACAACTGAGACCAACAAAGCTAATCCTAAAGCCCCTTCGCAAGCAGCTAAAGTTAAAAAAAATATTAAAAAATAAGAATCTCCGCCAACACACCAGATGACCCCTAATATAAACCAAAAAATTCTTACTATAATAAACTCTAATCTCAATAAAGCGTTTAATAAATGTTTACGCTCTCTAACGAAAGCAAGCAAACCACAAACAAATCCTACTAAAGGAACACAAACCCATATTTTTAAGATTACCATTAATAACTCAGGAAAAAAGTTTTCACTCTATCTTAAGTCCCCAAAACTAATATTTTATTTAAACTATATCCTGAATATAGCTAAATAAGCTTCAATAGTTTAAATAAAATAATGGTCTTGTAAACCATAGATGAATAATTGTTCTCGAAGCTCAGGACACACCTGAATCTATTCACTAATTTTCAGCTCTTTAATACTAACATCTATAGCTATCTGCTTCACTTTATTGACTCACCCCCTATCTATAGGATTAGTTCTTGTTGCCCAAACCATTTTAATTTGCTTTTCTGTAGGAATTTTAAGGACCATAAGATGATTTCCTTACATTCTATTCTTAATCTTCCTAGGGGCCACTTTAGTCTTATTTATTTACGTAGCCTCTCTAGCCTCTAATGAACCCTTTAAAATAACTCCTACTCTTATAATTTTAGGTTTTAGCCCTCTTTTGCTAACCCCGATCTTAATTTTTTCTGAAACTTTAATTCTACCTAACAAAGAAGCCCTACAAACTTTTTCCTTTGCAACTCCTCTTGAAACCTCTTCAATCAGCTTTGTCTTAAATAATATCTATAATCCTACAGCAGCAAATTTAACTGCCGTTATCATCCTATATCTCTTGTTAACTTTAGTAGTAGTAGTCAAACTAAGATCAAGATTTATTGGGCCACTACGTTTATCTTAATGACAACCCCTATTCGAAAATCACACCCTCTCTTCAGTCTTGGTAATAGAGCTGTAGTTGACCTCCCAACCCCGATTAATATTTCAACATTATGGAATTTTGGCTCTCTTTTAGGATTATGCTTAGTAGTTCAAATCGCAACTGGAATTTTCTTAGCTATACATTATACAGCAGATGTAAATCTCGCCTTCTCCAGAATTGTCCACATTTGCCGAGATGTAAATTATGGATGACTTCTTCGAACCACCCACGCCAACGGAGCTTCATTTTTCTTTATTTGTCTTTATAGACATATTGGACGAGGTATATACCACGGGTCCTTTTTTTATCTACACACATGATCAGTAGGAGTTATTATCTTATTCCTAGTAATAGCGACAGCTTTTTTAGGATATGTATTGCCGTGAGGACAAATGTCTTTTTGAGGGGCCACAGTGATTACGAACCTTATATCTGCCATTCCTCTTGTTGGAACTGATTTAGTCCAATGGTTATGAGGAGGATTTGCAGTAGGTAATGCTACTTTAACTCGATTCTTCACTTTCCACTTCTTATTCCCGTTTATTGTAGCAGCAGCTTCAATAATCCACATTCTATTTCTCCACCAAACAGGCTCTAATAATCCCTTAGGAGTTAACAGACAATTAGAAAAAATTCCCTTCCATCCCTACTTTTCATTTAAAGATATTGTAGGATTCATTGTTATATTATTAGCACTAATTACTCTAACTCTATTAAACCCATATCTACTAGGAGATCCTGATAATTTTATCCCTGCTAACCCTATGGTTACCCCTCCCCACATTCAGCCAGAATGATACTTTCTTTTTGCATACGCCATTTTGCGATCTATCCCTAATAAATTAGGAGGAGTTATTGCACTAGTTATATCAGTAGCAATTCTATTCATCCTACCTTTTACTCATAAAGCAAAATTCCGAAGATTAGCATTTTACCCTATAAATCAGTTCCTATTTTGGTCATTAATTGCTATTGTTCTATTATTAACTTGAATTGGAGCCCGCCCAGTAGAAGATCCTTACATCCTTACAGGACAAATTCTCACAGTAGCTTACTTTAGATTTTATTTAATTAACCCAATCATAATACTCTTATGAGATAAACTATTAGATTGATTACTTATTTTTGGAAAACAAATGTTTTGAAAGCATGGAAAAGAGGTTCGAACCCTCTAGTAATCTTATAATTGTTAACTAAATTTAGTGCAACTTTACATTAGGATGACATAAAATAAAATTATCATCCCCCTATTTAAAAGACAATAATTTAAAGAAACAGGTAAAAACCTTTTCCAAGTTAAATTCATCAACTTATCATACCGATACCGAGGAAGAGATCCTCGCACCCAGACGAAAAGATAAGCAATAAAAACAACCTTTAAATAAAACCTAATAGATATTAACCCTCTTCCTAGAAATAAAATTGTGAATAAAGAACTCAAAAATAAAATACTAGCATACTCGGCTATAAAAATTAAAGCAAACCTACCACCACTGTATTCAGTATTAAATCCAGAGACTAACTCTGACTCTCCCTCCGCAAAATCAAAAGGAGTACGATTTCTTTCAGCTAAACAGGAAACAAACCAGAGCAAACCTAAAGGACCAGCTAACAAAATAAACCAAGCATACCGCTGGTATCTCTCAAACAAAGCTAAATCTAAACCTCCTACTAGTAGTAATAAACTCAACAAAATTAAAGCCAACCTTACCTCATAAGAAATTGTCTGGGCCACTGCTCGTAAACAACCTAACAAAGAGTATTTTGAATTTGAAGCTCAGCCAGCCCCTATTACTGAATAAACTCTTGCTCTTATACAACAAAGGAAGAAAAGGACTCTAAATTCAAACCTGAAGAACCCAACTTCATAGGGTATAACTAATCAAACACACAATGCAAGCATTAAGCTAAAAATAGGAGAAATATAATAAGGAATAAAATTTCTTAAAGTAGGGTAAGTCTGTTCTTTAGTAAATAACTTTACTGCATCAGCAAAAGGCTGTAATAAACCCTTAAATCCTACTTTATTAGGTCCCTTACGAATTTGGATATAACCTAAAATTTTACGTTCAAGCAAAGTAAAAAAAGCAACACTAACTAAAACTATTACTAAAAGGATTAAATACTCAATAAACTTTACAAAAACTATCACAGCTCAACTAACTTCTAAGTTTGCTATTATCTATAGCTTATCACTATATTAACGGATTCTAAATCCGGCGCATAAATCTGCCAAGATAATATTATATTTAATCCTAATATAAGAAACTCTTAGAAACTCAATCCTCTCGTACTAAAGCTTCTAATAACTTCACAAAAGATAGAAACCAACCTGGCTTACACCGGTTTGAACTCAAATCATGTAAAATTTTAAAGGTCGAACAGACCCACATAGCAAGCGGCTACACTTGCCTGAAATTTTAATTCAACATCGAGGTCGCAACTATTTTCTTCGATAAGAACTCTCAAAAAAAATTACGCTGTTATCCCTAAAGTAACTTAGTCTTTTTATCCACAAAGAAGGATCAAACAATAATGATAATTATAGTTTTTATTTAAACAGTTACAGCTTATATCAATGTCGCCCCAACAAAATAAAAGAATTACTTCACAATTTTTAAAGAAGAATTTAAAAATAAAATAAATCTCTTATAAAGTTTTATAGGGTCTTATCGTCCCTTTACGCAATTTAAGCCTTTTCACTTAAAAGTCAAATTTTAATTTATAAAAGAGACAGCTTCTCTCTCATCCAACCGTTCATTCAAGCCTTCAATTAAAAGACTACTGATTATGCTACCTTTGCACGGTCAAATTACCGCAGCCCTTTAAATACTCAGTGGGCAGGCTAGACTTTATATTATATACTCATATAGACATGTTTTTGATAAACAGGTGAAGATATTATTTGCCGAGTTCCTTTTAAACAACCAAAATATATTAAAAATTAATTGGAATTTAATTTTTTTTTAAACTTTAATTATACTTATATAAACATATTAACTAACAAAATCACATTTAATGATATTTTCAATTAAAAATGACAGAAAAATAAAAATTAAAATTTAAGATAGTTTTACTTTAACGTTATAATAAGATGACTGATTTTAAGCCCACTTAACAACTATATTACAATAATTCTTGAAAAAAAGCAAGAAGCTCTTACCTCCTACTTTATCTCTTTAATTTAATTTAAAAAAAAAGCAAAATTAAATTTTTTTAATAGAAAACTAGATATACAAAAATCGACTAACATATCATTACTAGTATAAATTTACAAACCTTTTTGAAACAAAGAAATATTAATTCTACTAGCTCTTCTCGTTTCGAGATCCCTTTAACTTTAATGTTAATTTTGTTTACACCTGATACAAAAGGTACAGAAATCAAACCCTGCTACTCTTTAAATACAACTTTCCTTTTCAGTACTTATAAGCTATAATTTTTTCTTTAATTTCTTTTTAATACTTTTAAACAAGATTTAATAATTTTTTATTAAATAAATTACACTTCTTTTTAAAAAATAAGATTCTTTTTTAAGAAGTACCTCAACGGTAATCACCCCAGTGTAAACGGAGTACTTAAATTTAGCTACATCTTATCTTTCCAGATGCATTTTCCAATACAACCACTATGTTACGACTTATCTCACTTTATAATGAGAGCGACGGGCGATGTGTACATATTAAAGAGCTATTATCATCTTGACTTATTAATTCAAAAATACTATTAAATCCAATTTCAAAATATAATTACATACATTTATCCATAAATAATATAATATAATGTAACCCACATTTACTTTACTATAAACTGCACCTTGACCTAATAAACTAGAAATTTTTCTATTTAAAAAAATACTTCAAAATATTATTTAAAAATGGAGGTATACAAATTGAATACAAAATAAAGTAAGATAATTCGTGGCATATCGTTTATAAAGCAGGTTCCTCTAACTAGACTTAAATACCGCCAAATCTTTTAAGTTTCGAGCTTATAACTTATTACTACTCAAGCGTATTATATTTTACCTTCAGTATAACAGGGTATCTAATCCTGGTTTAAACCTGAATCTTGATAGTTTTAAAATAAATTTAATATAACCATAATACAGGACACTATAAAAATATGGATTTCACTCCTTAAACTCATATCCCTAATTATATAAACCTCCTACTATAACTACATACTTCTTTTCTCTATCCTCTCTCTCAGTCTAACCGCGGCTGCTGGCACAAATTTAGCCTGAGATATAAAGAATTACTAGCTCAAGTATTAACTTAAACCCTAAAAATATATACTGAGAACTTATAAACATGACTCTATCAACAATAAATCTCTAGCTTAAACTTTCATGTAAAGTCATCCTTATAATAGAGAAAAAAGCAAAGATCAAACTTTAATGAATAAGTTGATATATTAACTATTAAATTTACATAAATTTAATAGTTAATATAATTAGAATTTATTGTAATACTTTATAAAATAAAATTTATTAATTTCAACAAGCAAACCAGAAAGAACCCTTTCCATCCACAGAAAACTCCACTCTTTTAAAAAATTCTTTTTTTTTAATAAATAGAAGAATTACTTTTCGTTTAGTTAAAAAAAGAGAATTTTTTTTAACTTTAATTGTGATTACTATATAATTAATTTAAATTATTACATATAAATTTAATAAAAATTAGTTTTTATTAGATATCAAGCTTAATTGTAATTACAATTAAGCTTGATATTATATAACTAAACTAAATAATTTAACTCAGTTAAAGAATTATAAAATTATAATAAAAATAAAACTTTATATAAAATTAAATAATAATAATATTCAAAGCTTTAATTATATTAAACTAGGTTTTTATTATATAATTAAAGCTTTAAATATAATATATTAAATTAATTATATACTTATAAATGTAAGTATATCTTGGTTTAAGAAGTATTTTCTTGTTCTCTTGTGCTGGTAAAATTATCTTTTCTAAGTAGGCCTAGAAGTAATTTTCCCAGTTTTAAGAGAACAAGAAAATATATATATAATTAAATTTAATTATTCATTAAATGAATACTAATAGGTTTTTATAATTAATTATCTTAATAAAAATATTTAAGATTTATATACTGCCCCTAAAAACGCAATTTTTACCCCCCCATCTTCATTTCTCAAAGATAATGTTAAAAAAGAATACATTTAGAATACAAGACCAATGTCAGAAAATTTTCCTAAGTTTAGTGCAAAAAAAGTTCAGTGCCCTATTTTTTTATAAGTTTTTCTACGCTAATATAAATTTCTAACTTAAATACAAAAAAAATATTTTGTTAAAAAAATAAATTTTAAAACTTAACTTCTTATAATAATAGCATGCTTGATTAAAAGGTCGCCTTGATAGGGCGGATAATGAAAGTTACCCTTTCTGCTATTAACTCCACTCACTTTTCAATACGAACAAATTATATTTAACGGAATCACACCATTCCCGCAAAGATCAAAACTTTGTGTGCTTTTACACCAAAATATAGACGAAAAGATAAGCTAAACAGAAGCTTATGGGCTCATACCCCGTCTATGAAGAATTCTTCTCCTTTCAATTCTTATTATTTCTCCCGCTCTCCTCTTATTTTCTCTTACCTTAATAGCAGGAACTTTAATTTCTATCTCATCATCTTCTTGATTTTTAGCTTGATTAGGATTAGAACTAAACCTTCTTTCCTTTATTCCTCTTATTACAGCCCAAAAGAGCCCTTTTTGTTCAGAAGCCGCTTTAAAATATTTTTTGATCCAAGCCTTCGGCTCCGCCACTCTATTAATCAGAGTAACAATTCTATTTATATTCTCCATATCTCCTAAAATTCTCATTTTTACCTCCCTAATCTTAAAAATAGGAGCGGCTCCTCTTCACTTTTGACTCCCAACAATTATACAGGGAATATCTTGATTGAACTGTCTAATTTTAATAACTATTCAAAAAATTGCTCCTCTAGTACTTATTTCTTTTACTTTATGTAATCAAACAGAAATCCTTTTTATTAGAGTCTCAGTATTTTCTGCTATTATAAGAGGATTAGGAGGATTAAACCAAACTTTTTTACGTAAACTTATAGCTTACTCATCTATTAATCACACAGCCTGAATATTAGCTGCAATTTCTTCTAGAACTAGATTATGAATCCACTACATTTTAACCTACAGAATTATTTCCATCTCTGTAGTCACTATTTTCAATCAAAATCAAATGTTACATATTAAGCATTTAACTAACTTATCTTCTTCTCCTTTCAACAAAGTAACTCTATTTATAACTCTTTTCTCTCTAGGAGGTCTTCCTCCATTCTTAGGCTTTTTACCTAAAATAAGAGTTATTACGAACCTTGTAAATAGTGGGTTTTTTATTTGAGCCTTAATTTTAACAATAAGAGCCCTAATTACCCTATTTTACTACATTCGAGTAGCCATTACTTCATTAACTTTAAATTCACCAAAAACAAACCAAGATATTAATGCCATTAATCACAAACCAAATTGAATTACGCTTATAAATCTACTACTACTCCTTCCTTTAACTGTACTTATCCCACTTTAGGGTTTTAAGTTAAAGAAACTAGAAGCCTTCAAAGCTACCAATAGGAGTTAAATCTCTTAAACCCTAGGCTCAGGTAATACTTACATCTTCAAAATTGCAGCTTGACATTTTCATTAAACTACTAGGCCTAAGCAGGGAGATATTCCTCTCATACATAAATTTACAATTTATTACCTTCTTCAGCCACCTACTC